ATAGAATCGTGATTTAAAGGTATCCATTAAACACAGTCTAAAAAAATATATCGATCATTCGATTCGTTTCAATTGAGTGATTTAATCCGGTATAAATATTAGAAAGGGCGGAAACACCGTCTTCGCAAACATGAATAGATATATATCTTTATTTTACAATTTTTCCCAAAAGGGATTTATCTTTATCCCCAGCCTCGGAGGAAGGGTTTTTCTTTGATGAAAAGTTTTCTATTTTTAGAGTTAAATTTAAATATAGTTAAAATTGAATGTACATACCTATCCAAAATAATATGAATGACTCACTATTCACTCGGTTTTTGGTCCATAATCATTATGTAGGAGAGATGGCCGAGTGGTTCAAGGCGTAGCATTGGAACTGCTATGTAGACTTTTGTTTACCGAGGGTTCGAATCCCTCTCTTTCCGTACTCGTCAACTAATTCACCAATGTTACTGACTGCAATGCATCAAATAAGAATGGATACTCCAACAGTTAGACCTTTCTTTTCTTTGATATAGATTCTCTATCCCTACCCCGAATTTCTGTGGTACGAAAAATACTGGACAAAATCGACAAGGAATGAAAATACCCTACCGATCTATGATACATGAATAAGAGAAAAATCCCCAGATGAAACCCCTTACCTTACTTACCCCGGGTCCCTTTACTTAAGCCAAAACGGAGGGGGCAAAATTGTCCGAACCCTTGTTATTTTAGTTAGGGTTAAGTCTGACGAGAGTAATATTCTACAACTAGCAATTCATTTATTTTCAAACCGACCCATTTACTATCTATTATTTGATTGACTAATCCTTCATATTGGAATGGGTGAAGAGTCAAATGTTTTGGTAATTCCTCACGGGGGGATGAATCAAGATAATTTTGAATCAGAGCCCTAGATTTTTGCTCATCCCTCACTGTAATAATATCTCGGGGTTTGCAGCGATAACTTGGTATATCTACTATACGACCATTAACTAAAATATGTCTATGGTTAACTAATTGGCGGGCTTGAGGAATAGTCGAAGCCATACCTAATCGAAAAAGGATGTTATCTAAACGCATTTCAAGTAATTGTAGTAAAACCTGACCTGTTGACCCTTTGGCTTTTCCGGCGATCCGAACGTATTTAAGTAATTGTTGTTCTGTAAGACCATAATGAAAGCGCAATTTTTGTTTTTCTTCTAAACGAATACGATATTGAGATTTTTTGCCGGGGCGCGATTGGTTTCTAAGATCGCTTACGGCTCTAGGCTTTTTACTAGTTAGCCCCGGTAAAGCCCCCAGACGACGGATTTTTTTGAAACGAGGTCCTCTGTAACGCGACATAAAGACTCCTTATTTTTTATGAAATTTCATAAAACAAAATTAAAACTAAACTAAAATATGATAAATTAAGCGAAATTTACTGAAGTATTATAAAGAATAAATAATTAGAGGAATTGTATCAATATCCGTACCTTATTGTATATAAATAATTGTATTATATAAATTTATATAAATAAAAAGAATTTTAAATAATAAAAATTAAGGGTTCTTTTCTTAATTGATTTGTTCTACAGAGACCGAACTCCTCCAATCCAATTTTTATTCATAATTGGAAGTTCCTACGAAATAATAGAAATAGATCAGTGACCCTTGGGAAAAGGGAAAGAGGTTTTTCACTTTGATTTCACATTATCAATTAAATTATGTAAAAAATAAAACAAATGGAGAAAAGCCGGCTATCGGAATCGAACCGATGACCATCGCATTACAAATGCGATGCTCTAACCTCTGAGCTAAGCGGGCTCGCATAACATAAATTGTACACACATACTAGTTTAGTAAACTACTGAGATATTAACTGTTCATTCTTAGCTATTTCATAAGAAATATGATTTATATAAAAATAAATATATAAAATAAAATATATAAAGAATATTTCCAAAAATATTGGATATTTGAATATTATAGAACATACCTATTAATATAGCGATATTTAATTTCGATCTATTTCTCAAATATATGTTTATCGATAATCAATATCTTAATTAGCTTAATTAGATAGTAAGATTTTTTTTTACTATTCTATAGTACTATTTTTTTTTGATATTTTATTATATATTTAAATTTGTTTATATATTTTATTTATAATTATCTTCTAATTATAAATTAACGGAATGATTGTTTATAGCCATTTTATTAGTTATGGCTAGTAATTAAATTTTAAATTAATAATACTAAAAATTTCCTTTTCCTTTTTTTTGTTATGTTATAGAGGGTCTGCCCTAAGAAAAGGATAAGAATAAAATGAAAGATAAAAGTGTAATTCAGATCATAATGAAACACTCCTATGGTTTCATTCGAAAAGGTGAAAGCTAAGATGAAAAAAAAAAAAAAAGAATCGACCGTTCAAGTATTCAAAATTGCACGGATAGAAATAGGGGCATATCTAAGTATAATAAATATATAATATATAGTATAATATATATGTTATGCGGTATATATCTATATTGAA